AAAATACATGAAATGTATACAGTGTATATGGGCGCACACACACACTGTAATTAGTGGCATATAGCGTGGATGTGTTAATTGAATCTTACCTGGTTTTGGGGTTTAACAGGGTGCAATAAGATATCATTTAGCATGGGGGGTAGGGGGGTTTAGCCGAAAGTTCGATTTTGGTTAAGGGGGGGGAATCTTATAGGAATGGGGATTAGATATATATATGTATGCTCATGATATAATAATATGCAATTCTTAAGTTATGTCTTTGAAGCATTACATAATCAGTGCTCCCGGTTTCCCCGAAAGTTCGATTTTGGTTAAGGGGGGGGAATCTTATAGGAATGGGGATTAGATATATATATGTATGCTCATGATATAATAATATGCAATTCTTAAGTTATGTCTTTGAAGCATTACATAATCAGTGCTTTTTACAAGGAAATGTACCACCTTGTTTTTATTATACCTTCGGAAAGTGACCAATGTCAAGTGAAAGAGACCAAAAATAAAAAGAACCCTATGCATATAAAAGAACGCCTTGGCATGGTGGGTCATGGACAATCGAGTCGACACCATTAATCAGATGCCAGTATAGTTATCTTAGGGGGGAATGTTTACCTAAAAATGGCCCTGAAATAGGAACCAGATGCCAGTAATAGTTCATTCTGTGCTACCCCCACGATAATTGCCCCTGACCTATCAAGGACCGTGTACATTTACTAAAATCGTTGGTGATCTCTTACTACATTAATATTGTGAGGTCCTATTTTGGTTGGGTCAGACATAGAAAATGTTTTGATGGATTTCATGGGGTTTATGGAACGTATCAAGTTAAATAAAATGGCCCGTGAGGAACCATATAATGGTCTTTAAATTTAAATTTAATTTAAGTGATATGTGTTTGTACTTAAAATTTGTTTGTCCTATTTAATTTAATGTTTCGAAAGCATAAATGTAAAATAAACCATAATATGTACTAGTACATACATGTAATATAAACCATAATATGTACTAGTACATACATGTAATATAAACCATAATATGTACTAGTACATACATGTAATATAAACCATAATATGTACTAGTACATACATGTAATATAAACCATAATATGTACTAGTACATATATGTAATATAAACCATAGTATGTACTAGTACATATATGTAATATAAACCATAGTATGTACTAGTACATACATGTAATATAAACCATAGTGTGTGCTATGCAGAAAATAGTTTAGTTTAGAATACTATCTTTGGGAGATAGAGGTGGAAGTTAAAATCTTTCTTTTCTGGCGCTAGGGAGGAATTTAGCCTCCGGTCTCCGGATTACAAAACCGGTGCTTTGGTATTAAGCTACTAGGGCGGAGTTATTTAAGGAGTTTGTTTTCTATCAAACCAGCTAGTGGGTTGAGGATGAGGAATAGTGAGAAGTAGAGCACGGAGGCGATTTGGCCAATAATAATAAAGGGGTGTTCGACTGGCATTCCTCCAATTCATGTAAGGATCATCACGTCTGCTACTAGGGCTCAGAAAAGGAATTGTGTTAAAGGTCGGAAAGTTGAGCCTTGTTGTTTAGATGTATGAAGGAGGGGTACAAGTATAAGAACAAGGATGGAAAATAGGAGGGCTAGCACCCCTCCAAGTTTATTAGGGATGGATCGAAGAATGGCATAAGCAAACAAGAAGTATCATTCGGGTTTAATGTGGGGTGGTGTAACTAGCGGGTTGGCGGGGGTGAAATTTTCTGGGTCTCCTAAGAGGTTGGGGGAAAATAGGGCTAGGGATGCAAGTATTGTTAATAGTAGAACAAACCCAAGAAGGTCCTTATATGAGAAGTATGGGTGAAAGGAAATTTTGTCTGAGTCTGAGTTCAAGCCTGCTGGGTTATTTGAGCCCGTTTCATGAAGAAAGAGGGCGTGCAGGAGGGTTGCTGCTACAACTGCAAACGGCAAAATAAAATGGAAGGCAAAGAATCGTGTTAGAGTTGCGTTATCAACGGAGAATCCCCCTCAGATTCATTGTACCAGGGCATCTCCTATGTACGGGACTGCAGAGAGGAGATTTGTAATAACTGTGGCGCCTCAGAAGGATATTTGTCCCCATGGTAAAACATAGCCCACAAATGCGGTTATTATTACAAGGAGTAGAAGTACTACTCCAATATTTCACGTCTCTTTATAAAGATAAGAGCCATAGTATAAACCTCGGCCAATGTGGAAGTAAATACAGATAAAGAAGAATGAGGCTCCGTTGGCATGTATATTTCGGATTACTCAGCCATAATTTACGTCTCGGCAGATGTGGGCTACAGAAGAAAAGGCTGTGGAGATGTCAGAGGTGTAGTGCATGGCTAAAAATAATCCAGTTAAAATTTGTATTATAAGGCAAAGGAGGAGAAGAGAGCCGAAGTTTCATCATGCTGAGATATTTGATGGGGCAGGTAAGTCAATTAATGCGTCGTTAGCAATTTTTAAAAGGGGGTGTGTTTTTCGTAGGCTGGCCATAAGGTTCTTGTAGTTGAATACAACGATGGTTTTTCAAGTCATTGGTCTCGGTTAAAGTCCGGGCAGGAATTATGAATTTTCTTCTTTACTTATTTTTGTTAGGCTTAATAGCTAGTTTAGTAGCTGTTGCATCTAATCCCGCACCGTACTTTGCTGCGTTGGGGCTGGTTATGGCAGCAGGAGTTGGGTGTGGTGTACTAGTTGGGCATGGTGGGTCTTTTTTATCTTTGGTATTGTTTTTGATTTATTTGGGGGGAATGCTAGTTGTATTTGCTTATTCAGCGGCATTAGCAGCAGAACCATATCCTAAAAGTTGAGGTGATCAGTCAGTTGTGGGGTACGTTTTAGTGTATTCGTTGGGGGTAGGGGGGGTGGGTTGGTGATTGTGTCAGGGGTGATACGGTTCTTGGTCTATTATAGATGAAAAGGACTTTTATATTTTACGGGGGGAGACAACAGGGGTTGCGTTATTGTTTTCTTCGGGGGGTTTAGTGCTGATAACAGGGGGGTTGGGTTTGTTGTTGACACTGTTTATTGTTTTGGAGCTAACTCGTGGTTTAAGTCGAGGCACTCTTCGGGCGGTTTAAATCATTATTAAAATGATGGCTAGAATGCTAGTTAGGAGAAAAATAGTTAAGTAGGTTTTAATTATGCCCTGTTGTGGGTCGCTGGCTAGTGAAGCTATTTTAGTTTGTGTTGATGCAATTCCTTTAGGGCCTGAGTTTTCGAGTCAGGTTTGATCTAAGAGTTGTGTAGCAATAAGTTGACCAAGAATTAGGTTAAGTTTAGGCGTTAGACGGTGAACTGTTGGTGGAAAAAATCCTAGTATGTTTGAGAAATTATGGAGGGGCATGATTGGTGTGGTTTTAAATTGTTTGGAGGTTAACATTGCTAGTTCTATGGCAATTATAAGGCCTATAATGGTTACTAGTAAGGCTGTTAGTTTATATATTAAGGGTATGGTTATAATTTGTGTTTTTGAGGGTAAAAAGTTAGATGTAATAATAAGTCCTGCAATGATGCTCCCTCAGGCTAGGCGTTTAATAGGGTTTATTACAGTTGGATTATTTTCGTTGATGGGGGAAAATGGAAGAAATCGGGGTGTTCCTATTGTTGCAAAGAATACCACGCGAAAGCTATAAACTGCGGTGAAAGAGGTGGCAATAATAGTTAGGGTGAGAGCTCAGGCGTTTAAGTGAGAGGTATTTAGGGCTTCAATAATGGCGTCTTTTGAGAAAAATCCTGCGAGGAAAGGCGTCCCTGTGAGGGCCAGACTTCCGATAGTAAGGCAGGAGGAGGTAAATGGTATCAGTTTATGTAATCCCCCTATTTTTCGGATATCTTGTTCATCATTAAGGCTGTGGATAATTGAGCCGGAACAAAGAAAGAGTATTGCTTTAAAAAAGGCATGAGTACAAATATGTAGAAACGCTAGTTGGGGTTGGTTGAGTCCAATTGTTACTATTATAAGGCCAAGTTGACTAGATGTGGAGAAGGCTACAATTTTTTTAATGTCATTTTGGGTGAGTGCACAGGTGGCGGTAAATAGTGTAGTGAGGGCTCCTAAACATAAGCAGGTGGTGAGAGCTGGCTGGTTGTCTTGTATCAAGGGGTGTAGTCGAATTAGAAGAAAGATTCCTGCTACAACTATTGTGCTTGAGTGTAAAAGGGCTGAGACGGGGGTCGGACCTTCTATGGCTGACGGCAGTCAGGGGTGGAGTCCAAATTGGGCTGATTTACCTGTAGCAGCTAGAATAAGGCCGAAGAGGGGGATGGTCATGTTAAAGTCCTTAGATAACAAAAATACTTGTTGAATCTCTCATGAGTTTAGGTTAGTTGCTATTCAGGCTATACTTAAGATTAGTCCGATGTCTCCCACCCGGTTGTATAGAACTGCTTGTAGTGCTGCTGTGTTTGCATCTGCACGCCCGTACCATCAGCCGATTAGTAAAAAAGACATAATTCCTACGCCTTCTCAGCCAATAAATAGTTGAAATATATTGTTGGCGGTGACTAGAATAACTATTGCTACAAGAAATAGAAGAAGGTATTTAAAAAAGCGATTTATGTAGGGGTCAGAGTGCATATACCAAGATGCGAACTCTAAAATGGATCAGGTGACAAATAAGGCAATTGGGGTGAAAATTAAGGAGTAGTGGTCAAATTTAAAGCTAATACTAATGTTGAAGTTTGTAGTATTTATTCAATTTCAGTTGGTTATGATACTTTCTGCACCCTGATCAAGAAAAATGATTAGGGGGAGTAGGCTAATAAAAAATGCGGTACTTACAGCTGCTTTTACATGGGTGGTGGCTCATTCAGGCTTCTGGGGGGTTGGGCTTAGTGATATAAGCAGGGGGTAAAGAAGGATGCTTAGTGTAAGAATAAGTGAAGACGTGAGTATTAAGGGTGTGGCATGCATAGCTGCTACTTGGATTTGCACCAAGAGTTTTTGGTTCCTAAGACCAATGGATGAGCTGTTATCCTTTAGAAGCACGAGTGAGCCGCGGAGTTTAGCTGCGGGTACAAAAATTAGCAGTTTTTGTTGTCTCAAGACCTCTCTCGGTGGGCAAGGGGATTTTAACCTCTATTTTTAGAACCACAATCTAATGTTTTACTTAAACTATGTCTACAATAACATCATCCTCATATTAGCTCTGGTTTAGAGATAAGAAGAATAACGGGGATTAGGTGTATAGCCATTAATAGGTGTTCACGTGTGTGGAAGGGGTAAAGTCCCATAATATGCGTTGGGGTGGGCCCACGTTGTGAAGTAAGAAATAGGTGAAGAGAATAAGCGGCGGTAATTAGTGTACCAAGCCCTGTAAGCATTAATGTTCAATATGATCAGTTAAAGAGGGTTGTAATAATTATTAGTTCCCCTATTAAATTTGGTAGTGGGGGAAGGGCTAGATTGGCTAGGTTAGCAATAAACCATCAGGAGGCTGTAAGGGGGAATAGTATTTGTAGTCCGCGGGCCAAAATTATTGTTCGACTGTGTGTACGTTCATAGGTCGTATTTGCCAGGCAAAATAGGGCTGAAGAGACTAGGCCGTGAGCAATTATTAAAATAATTGCGCCTGAGAGTCCTCACGGTGTTTGGATGAGAATTCCTGCTGCTACTAAACCCATGTGACTCACAGATGAGTAGGCGATAAGTGATTTTAGGTCAGTTTGTCGCAGGCAAATTGAGCCCGTTATGATAATACCTCACAGGGCTAAGATAATGAATGGGTAGGCCATATCCTTAGTTAACGGGTCAAGAGTTGTTGTTATCCGGATAATACCATAACCCCCCAGTTTAAGTAGAACTGCTGCCAGAACTATAGAGCCAGCTACTGGGGCCTCTACATGGGCTTTAGGAAGTCATAAGTGGACACCATAAAGGGGTATTTTTACAAGGAAGGCTATCAGGCAGGCGAGCCATCAAATTATACTTCCTGAGGAAAGGAAGCTTATGGGTGGTAAATAATTAAATGTGAGGAAAGAAAGGGTGCCTGTATAGTCAAGGAAGAGAAGAAGGCCTAGGAGAAGGGGAAGGGAGGCGGACAGTGTATAAAATATAAAATAAGTCCCGGCGTTTAGACGTTCCGCTTGATTACCCCAGCGGGTAATAATTATAAGGGTTGGGATTAATGTTGCCTCAAATATCACATAAAATATGATGATCTCAGTTGCGCCAAATGCCATGATCAAAAAGGTTTGGAGAGAGGTTATTAGTGTTAAGTATATTTGTTGTCGGCTGAGCGGTTCTTGACTTATGTGGTTTTGGCTGGCAAGAATTATTAGTGGCAGTAATCAACAGGTTAAGACCAGGAGGGGTGTAGATAGTTGGTCTGTCCCCATGTACAGGTTGGAGGTTGCCCAGCCAGTTTCTGAGTTTCATTTTAGTCAGCTTAGGCTAATTAAGGCAATAAATAGGCTTTGGGTTGTTGTAGTTGTTCATAGCCATTTTTGGTTTGACAGCCAGATTGTTGGAAAGAGTATGATGGTTGGAATTAAGATTTTTAGCATTGTAGGAGGTTGAGGCTTTGTAGGCGGTCGGTTCCGTGGGTGCGTGCTGTTGCAACAAGAAGGGCTAGTCCAACACTAGCTTCACATGCAGAAAAAGTAAGGAGAAGCATGGGAGCGGGAGAGAATGTAGATGATTCTAATTGTAATGCTCAGAGGGCTAGGGCAATAAACAGAGAGAGTATTATACCCTCTAAGCACAAGAGGGCTGATAGAAGGTGGGTTCGGTGGAAGGCTAAGCCAATAAGTCCTAATATAAAGGCTGAGGAGAAGCTGAATTGGGTAAATGACATAAGGGGGCTATGGGCTCTAACCATAATTTTCTGAGCCGAAATCAGAGGTCTTTGTTGGACTAGCCCCTTATTCAGCTCATTCAAGGCCCCCTTGAAGCCATTCATAGACTAGGCCCAGGGTCAGAAGAACAAGGATAAGTGCGGCCCAAAACAAGGTGAGTGTGGGGTTTAATAATTGGTTGCCCCAGGGTAGGGGGAGAAGTAGGGCAATTTCTAGGTCAAAAAGAAGAAAGAGGATGGCAACTAAGAAAAATCGTAGAGAAAAGGGGAGGCGCGCTGAGCCCAGGGGGTCAAAACCACATTCGTAGGGTGAGAGCTTTTCAGTGTCTGGGTTTATTTGGGGCAACCAGAATGATACTGTGGCCAGCAGTAGGGATAGGGTAGTTGTAATTAAAAAAATGGCTGTGATTAAATTCATTATCTTTCCTTGGATTTTAACCAAGACTAAATGATTGGAAGTCACTTGTACTATCTTTAAATACTAGAAAGATATGAGCCTCATCAGTAGATAGAGACGTAGAGGAAAAGTCATACAACATCTACAAAGTGTCAGTATCAGGCAGCTGCTTCAAATCCGAAGTGATGTTCAGAGGTAAAGTGGTATTGAATTTGTCGAAGTAGACACACTGCCAGGAATGTTGAGCCAATAATAACATGGAGTCCGTGGAAGCCTGTGGCAACAAAAAAAGTTGAACCGTATACACCATCAGCAATTGTAAAAGGGGCTTCGTAGTATTCTATGGCTTGAAGGGCAGTAAAATAAAAACCTAAAATAATAGTTAGTGTAAGAGCTTGAATAGCTTGTTTACGTTCACCTTCTATAAGGCTGTGGTGTGCTCAAGTAACTGTTACACCTGATGCTAGAAGAACGGCGGTATTGAGTAGTGGGACTTCGAAGGGGTCTAGCGTTGTAATGCCAGTAGGTGGTCAGCATCCCCCAAGTTCAGGGGTGGGTGCAAGGCTTGAGTGGTAGAAGGCTCAAAAAAACCCGAGGAAGAAGAATACTTCAGATGTAATAAATAAAATTATACCGTATCGTAGGCCTTTTTGAACAGGGGGTGTATGGTGGCCTTGAAAGGTGCCTTCACGGATAATGTCACGTCACCATTGAAGCATAGTGAGAAGAAGAAGAATAAGGCCTAAGGTTATTAATGTGGTTGAGTGAAAGTGAAATCAAACTGCAAGGCCTGATGTTATTAAAAGAGCCGCTACTGCGCCGGTTAGGGGTCAGGGGCTTGGGTCAACTATATGATATGCATGTGCTTGGTGGGCCATAGAGTTTTCTTGAAGGTATAGACTTACTAAAAGTACAAAGACGTATGCTTGAATTATAGCTACTGCTACTTCAAGAATGGTTAATAAAAGGAGAACTGTGAGTGTAAGTAGTGCAACAAAAGTTATGGTTGGTATAAGAACGGAAGTTGCGGTAGCAATAAGTTGAATTAAAAGATGTCCAGCCGTTAAGTTGGCTGTTAGTCGAACGCCTAGTGCAATTGGGCGAATAAATAGGCTAATAGTTTCGATGATAATGAGAACAGGGATTAGTAGTAAGGGGGTTCCTTCTGGCAGGAGGTGTCCTAGTGCTGCAGTTGGTTGATTTCGTATTCCGATAATTACTGTGGCTAACCAGAAGGGCACTGCTAGTCCCATATTAAGCGATAGTTGAGTTGTGGGTGTAAAAGTGTAGGGGAGCAGGCCTAGTATATTGATGGATAACAGAAACACTATTAAGGATAATAGCATTAAAGCCCATTTATGGCCCCCCTGGTTGAGGGGAAGCAGAAGTTGTTGAGTAAAGCGGTTAAAGAATTGTCCTTGAAGCGTAATTAGTCGATTGTTAAGTCAGCGGTTTGTAGGGGTGGGATAAAGAATTCACGGGAAAGCTATGGCAATAACGATAAGGGGAATGCCTAAGTGTGTGGGGCTTAAAAATTGATCAAAAAAACCTAGTGCCATGTTCAGTCTCAAGCGTGTGTTTTTGGTTTATGGGTGGAGGCTGTTTCAGGTTCGTTATTAAAATAAAAGTTTATAACTTTAGAGGGGATGATGGTTAAAAAGATTACTCAGGATACAACTAGGATAAAAAATCAAGGGCTTAAGATTAATTGTGGCATTTCACGAGGGGTGGTCGGGAGCCACCAACTTTTAGCTTAAAAGGCTAATGCTGAACCCTTACAGCTTCCTAATGAGGCGTCAAGTATGAGGGATGATCAGTTTTCAAAGTGTTCCAGGGGTACGGCTTCTACGACAATTGGTATAAAGCTGTGATTAGCTCCGCAGATTTCAGAGCATTGTCCGTAGTACACCCCAGGGCGTGCTGCAATAAAGCCTGTTTGATTTAAACGGCCGGGCATGGCGTCTGTCTTAACGCCTAGAGCTGGGACAGCTCAGGAGTGGAGAACATCATCGGACGCAATTAAGATTCGGATTGGGGAGTCTATTGGTACTACTATGCGGTGATCTGTTTCAAGTAGGCGGAATTGCCCTGGGGTAAGATCTTGGGTCGGAATTATGTATGAGTCAAAGCTGAGGTCTTGGTAGTCTGTGTACTCGTACGATCAGTATCACTGATGGCCCATTGCTTTTACAGTTAAATGGGGGTTGTTAATTTCGTCTATAAGATAGAGAATGCGCAGTGAGGGGAAAGCAATGAGGAATAAAATAACTGCTGGTAAAATAGTTCATACGATTTCAATTTCTTGGGAGTCCAGAATGTACTTGTTTGTCAGTTTAGTGGAGACTATCGCAACAATAATGTATAGGACTAGGGTGCTAATTAAGAAAACAATTATAAGTGCGTGGTCATGGAAGTGGAGGAGTTCTTCTATTACAGGTGAGGCTGCGTCTTGGAATCCTAGTTGTGAGGGGTGTGCCATTAAGCTTTGAGTTTAAGATACGCAGGGCTTTAACCTACAATATTGCCTTGACAAGGCAATGTAATGGCTATTTTACTAGTATCATCGGAAGAAAGAAGCAGAAATGGTTATGCGGCTGGCTTGAAACCAGCATGAGGGGGTTCGATTCCTTCCTTTCTCGTGGGGAGGAGCTTGGACTAATGCAGGTTCCTCAAATGTGTGGTAGGGAGGGGGACACCCATGAAGTCATTCGGCATTTATTGAGGTTAGTTCAGTAGATATAACTTCTCGTTTAGCGGCAAAGGCCTCTCATAAGATAAACAAGAATATAATTACAGCAATAAGGGATATCAGAGAGCCAATTGTTGATACTGTGTTTCAAAGAGTGTAGGCGTCTGGGTAGTCTGAGTACCGTCGCGGCATTCCGGCTAGTCCCAGGAAGTGTTGGGGGAAAAAGGTTAAATTTACGCCTACAAACATTACCCCAAAATGGATTTTAGTTCAAGTACCGTGTAAGGTGTAGCCTGAAAATAGGGGGAATCAGTGAACGAAGGCCCCCATAATGGCGAATACGGCCCCCATAGAAAGTACGTAGTGGAAGTGTGCAACTACATAATACGTGTCGTGTAGAGCAATATCTAGGGAAGAATTGGCAAGAACAATTCCTGTCAACCCGCCGACTGTAAAAAGGAAGATAAAGCCTAGAGCCCAGAAAAGGGGGGTTTCTCATTTGATTGAGCCGCCATGCAGGGTGGCTAGTCAGCTAAATACTTTTACACCTGTGGGGATGGCAATAATTATTGTTGCTGATGTAAAATACGCTCGCGTATCTACATCTATCCCAACAGTAAATATGTGGTGAGCCCACACAATAAAACCTAGTAGGCCAATTGCTATTATTGCTCAAACCATGCCCATGTAGCCGAAGGGTTCTTTTTTACCTGCATAGTAGGCAACAATATGGGAAATTATCCCAAAACCTGGTAGAATTAAAATGTATACCTCGGGGTGCCCGAAAAATCAAAACAGGTGTTGATACAGGATAGGATCACCCCCGCCTGCGGGGTCAAAAAAGGAGGTATTAAGATTTCGGTCTGTTAGGAGCATTGTAATTCCAGCAGCTAAAACTGGCAGAGATAGGAGAAGAAGCACAGCTGTAACTAGGACGGCTCAAACAAAAAGGGGTGTTTGGTATTGAGAGATGGCTGGGGGTTTTATGTTAATGATAGTTGTAATAAAGTTGATTGCCCCTAAAATGGAAGATACACCAGCTAGGTGAAGTGAAAAAATAGTTAAGTCTACGGAGGCCCCTGCGTGTGCAAGATTACCAGCAAGAGGCGGGTAGACGGTTCACCCGGTTCCTGCCCCAGCTTCTACACCCGAGGATGCCAAAAGAAGGAGAAAAGAGGGGGGAAGAAGTCAGAAGCTCATGTTGTTTATTCGCGGGAAGGCTATGTCGGGGGCACCAATTATTAGGGGTACCAATCAGTTACCAAAACCCCCGATTATCACGGGCATTACTATAAAAAAAATTATAACAAAGGCGTGTGCGGTAACCAGAACATTATATACCTGGTCATCGCCCAGTAGGGTTCCGGGCTGGCCAAGCTCTGCCCGAATAAGAAGGCTTAAAGCCGTGCCAACTATGCCGGCTCAGGCACCAAATACAAGATAAAGGGTGCCGATGTCTTTATGGTTAGTAGAAAATAATCAGCGGGTTATTGCCATAGGTAGGGTGGCCGAGTGCTTAGGCGGTGGGTTGTAGCTCCACAAACAAAGGTTTAATCCCTTTTCTTACCAGTCCTGTGGAGTAAAGCTCATTGAATTGCAAATTCAAAGGTGCAGATTAGAGTCTGCCGGGGCTTTCCCCGCCTTTTTGCCGAGGCGGGGAAAGATAGATGAATGCTCGCTGGGTTGGGCGCTTAGCTGTTAACTAAGAGTTTGTAGGATCGAGGCCTTCTCATCTAGAAAAGCTTTAGCTTAATTAAAGCGTCTGGGTTGCATTCAGAAGATGTGGGATAGTGTCCTGCAAGTTTTAATATTGACAGAGTCTGGAGGATTTTAACCTTCATTGTGAGCTTTGAAGGCTCCTGGTTTAATGTTAACCTAAGTCTCTAGGGTGTTTTAAAAGGTATAAAATTAAAGTAGATGTGGGCGAGGGCTGAAATAAGGGGTGAGAGAGGTAATAAAATAAGGGTTATAGTGGTCGCAATTGTTAATACAATATTAGTTCGTTTACTATTAAGGCGTCGTCATGGTATTTTAAGTTTGGTTATGCTTGGGAATAGTGTTAAAGTTGAGGCGTAGCATAGTCGTATATAAAAGTATAAGCTAAGTAGGGCGCTTATTGCAATCACGGTGGCGACTGTGGCTATTTCTTGTTTTGCTAGTTCTTCTAAAATCAATCATTTAGGTAGGAAGCCTGTTAGCGGGGGAAGGCCGGCTAGAGATAGTAGTACTAGAACCATTATTGTTGCTATTACTGGGTTTTTTGACCATGATATAGTAAGGATATTAATTTTTGTTGAGGAGGTTTCTTTTAGGGTTAAGAAAGCTGTTATGGTTATAAAGACGTAAATTCCTAGAGTAATTAGAGTTAGATGGGGATTGTATTGGGCAATAATAACCATTCATCCGAGGTGGGCAGTAGATGAGTAGGCTAGGATTTTTCGCAGCTGGGTTTGGTTTATGCCTGCTCAACCGGCTGCTAGGGTTGATAAAATTCCGAGTGATGTGAGAAGGGGGGGATAGGTGGTGTAAGAAATTTGTAGAAGTAGCGCAAATGGTGCTAATTTTTGTCATGTGGCTAGAATTAATCCTGTTGTAAGGCTAAGGCCTTGTATAACTTCTGGAAGTCAAAAATGAAATGGTGTTAATCCTAGTTTGAGGGCTAGGGCTAGTACAACTAGAATGGTGGCAGTTTGGTCCTTAATTTGAATAATATTTCATCCTTCTTGTAGTCAGGCATTGAGGGTTGTGGCAAATAAAAGTATTGCTGTGCTAGCAGCTTGAATTAAAAGATATTTAGTTGCAGCTTCTGTTGCGCGTGGGTGGTGGTGTTGAGCTATGAGTGGGAGGATGGCTAAAGTGTTGATTTCAAGTCCAATTCAGGCGAGTAATCAGTGTGAGCTTATAAAGGTGAGGGTGGTTCCTAAGCCAAGTGAAAAGATTAAGAAAGATTTAATTAGGGGTGTCATACAGGAAGAAAGGGGTTTAGCCCTTTTCTGAGGATACAAAATCCAATAGTTTAGTTCTTATTACTTATTAAAGTAGGAAGTGGTGTAATGGGAGCACTTAGAATTTTGAGTTCTAAAATAAAGGTTCAAATCCTTTTTTCCTAGGAGCTGGAGGGATTTTAACCCTCATAAATCACTCTATCAAAGTGGTCCTTGGGAATTCGGGCACGGCTCCTTTGTAGAAGTTATAGTTGTGGGGGGAGGGCTATAAATGCGATTGGCAGGGCGGTGTGTCAAAGAACAATCGCAAGGGTAATAGGTAGGAAGTTTTTTCAAATTAGGTGTATGAGTTGATCATACCGAAACCGGGGGTAGGAGGCTCGAACTCATAGAAATAAAATTGAAAGGAGAGCAGCTTTGGTTATTAGGTTCATTGATGTGAGTTCCGGTAAGGAGGGGATATGTGAGGCTCCCAGGAAGAGGATAGTTGATAAGGTATTTATTAGTAGGATGTTGGCATATTCAGCTAAAAAAAATAGTGCAAATGGGCCTCCTGCATATTCTACGTTAAAGCCAGAGACTAGTTCTGACTCACCTTCGGTTAAATCAAATGGGGCTCGGTTTGTTTCTGCTAGTGTTGAAACATACCATATCGCTGCTAGAGGCCAGGCTGGTAAAAGGAGTCAAATGGTTTCTTGTGTGGTATTAAATATTTGAAGGGTAAAACCCCCAGTAAAGATAATAATGGATAGGAGGATAAGTCCTAGGCTAACTTCATAAGAAATAGTTTGTGCTACGGCTCGCAGGGCCCCAATTAGTGCGTATTTTGAGTTTGATGCTCATCCGGAGCCTAGGATAGAGTAGACTGCGAGACTCGATAAGGCGAGGATAAATAATACACCAAGGTTGAGGTTTGTTACTGGGTGGGGGATTGGTATGGGGGCCCATAGTATTATGGCTAGGGTCAGAGCTAGTATTGGTGTAGCTAAAAATATAAAGGGTGAGGAGGTGGAGGGGCGGACTGGTTCTTTAATAAATAGTTTAACCCCGTCTGCAATGGGTTGAAGTAGCCCGTAGGGTCCTACTACATTGGGGCCTTTTCGTAGCTGCATGTAGCCTAGGACTTTTCGTTCAATAAGGGTTAAGAAGGCTACTGCTAGAAGAACAGGGATAATATAGGCCAGTGGGTTAAGTAGGTGAGTAATAAGTATAATCATAGTTGAGAAGAGGATTTGAACCTCTGGGGGAAAGGGCTTAGGCCTTTTGCACTTGCCGGGCTCTGCCATCTCAACTCCAAATGTCTTTGGGGTTTTTATGTCCTTCTTTGTCTAATTGAGTTGAAGTCATTAAGTAGAAGTAAGGCGTGTCGGGGGCAGAGGCCTTATGTCTCCGGTCCTTTCGTACTAGGAGGTGTGACTTTACAGATAGAAACTGACCTGGATTACTCCGGTTTCAAATAAAAACACACAGGGATTACTCCGGTCTGAACTCAGATCACGTAGGACTTTAATCGTTGAACAAACGAACCCTTAATAGCGGCTGCACCATTAGGATGTCCTGATCCAACATCGAGGTCGTAAACCCCCTTGTCGATATGGACTCTCAAAGGGGATTGCGCTGTTATCCCTAGGGTAACTTGGTTCGTTGATCGGCCAAAGGCCGGATCCCTTGGTCAGAAATTCTGTGACTTAGAGGTGTGCCTCGTGGTTTTAGGAAAATATCCCAGTCCACGTGGGGGATTTATTTTTCCCCGTGGTCGCCCCAACCGAAGACGTTGGTCAGTTGCTATTTTGTTTTGTTCCTTTTATTTGGGGGTTTTAACATAGGTGACCTTATGTCTAAAGCTCCATAGGGTCTTCTCGTCTTGTATACTTATACCCGCTTCTGCACGGGTAGATCAATTTCACTGATTAGAGAGGGGAGACAGTTAAGCCCTCGTTTCACCATTCATACAGGTCTTTATTTAAAAGACAAGTGATTGCGCTACCTTTGCACGGTCAAAATACCGCGGCCGTTTAACTAAGTCACTGGGCAGGTAGGACCTCTTATACATTGATTTTTGCAGGAGGCGATGTTTTTGGTAAACAGGCGAGGCTTGTGTTTGCCGAGTTCCTTCCCTTTCTTTCAATCTTTCCTTAATGCCCTCCGGTGTAGGGTTAACGATTAAATGTGTGTGGGGTTTTCTTGGTTTTAATAAATGGTCACTTTTCCCTCTTTTATTGGGTTCGTTAATTGTTAGTGGTGGGTCCAGTCTAACATACACGTGGGCGAGGAGAAGGGTTCACCTTCTTGTTACTCATTTTAGCAGTGTCTCTTCCATGGGGGCATGGAAAGGCCTAATATTAGTAGGGGTATTGGGGTTATATATCAGGATAATAGATTTTTAGGTTTGCTTGAGCTTTAACGCTTTCTAGGTGGATGGCTGCTTTTAAGCCCACTAAAGCTGTGTATCTTGTCTAATATGACGCTTAACCTCCTGGTCAGGTTGTGTCCTGGTTCAAAGGGGCTGTACCCCCTTTGACTAACTCTTGTAGTTTTCTCTATCCCATAAGGCAGTAATTTGTTTGGGTAGGGGACATACAAGGCTGAACTTATATCCATTTCTTAGGCAACCAGCTATCACCAAGTTCGATAGGTCTATCACCCCTACCCGGAGATCTTCCCACTCTTTTGCCACAGAGACGGGTTGGCCCTAATATAGGCTGTCTCGGGGTAGCTCACTTGGTTTCGGGGTAGTGAACTATAGTTTCTCTTTGCTCAGGGGTTCTGGCTAAATCATGATGCAAAAGGTACGAGGATGTATCTCTGCTTTTTAAGGCTTAAATGGTTTTTTTCATTTCTTTTTCAGCTTTCCCTTGCGGTACTAGTTCTATTGCTTCTAGCGCCTTTTCTGTCGCCCATACTAAGGCAGGAAAATGGTTTGATTGTTAGTTAACGGGTTTAGCAAAACTTATTAATTTTTTGATAGGGGTTTTTATAATTGAGCTAGCTGTTTGGCTCAGAACGATCCAACTTGCATGGATGTGGTCTCAGTGTAAGGGAGGTGCCTAACTATCTCGGCCACGTTCTGATGTTCCAAGTACACCTTCCGGTACACTTACCATGTTACGACTTATCTCCCCGTAAATGATAATTATTTAGTTATTTACTTGTTTAGGTTCAAAGTTGGGGAGGGCGACGGGCGGTGTGTGCGCGTCTCAGAGCCTAATTTCAAAATAACTCTCTATTTGATTTTTACTACTAAATCCACCTTCGAGCCCTAATTTCATAGTGCCGTTCGTATATTCTGGTGTAGAAAATGTAGCCCATTTCTTTCCACCTCGTAAGCTACACCTCGACCTGACGTTTTGGGAGGTACCCATTTTGCTTACTGTTAATCCTTCACAGGGTAAGCTTGCGACGGCGGTATATAGGCGGGAAAAACAAGAGGTGGTGAGGTTAAACGTGGATTATCGGTTCTAGAACAGGCTCCTCTAGGTGGGTCTGAGACACCGTCAAGTCCTTTGGGTTTTAAGCTGGCGCTTGTAGTACCCTGGCGGATGTTTTCTGTAAGGTAAACATCTAGGTTTAAGGCTAAGCATAGTGGGGTATCTAATCCCAGTTTGTTTCTTAGCTTTCGTGGGGTCGGGGGTATTAAAGTTACTTTCGTGAAGGGGCTTCGTGTTCTCATGGTGCGTATAACAGCTAAGAGATTGTTCGACTTTATTTGTCTTTTCCATAACCACTCTTTACGCCGTATCTATCAACTGGGGTCTCTCGTATAACCGCGGTGGCTGGCACGAGTTTTACCGGCCCTAAGTAGCCCTAATTAAGTCAAGTTTTCACTTATGGCTTAATGTTTATTACTGCTGAGTTCCCTTGGGGGTGTGGCGTAGCAAGGCGTCTTGGGCTACATGGGTGTGCCTGATGCCAGCTCCTCGTCCCCGGGGGGGGGGTTACTTGCATGTATAAGTTGGGCTAAAGCTGATAGTAAAGTCGGGACCAAGCCTTTGTGCTTGCGGAACTTTCTAGGGTCCATCTTAACGTCTTCAGCGTTATGCTTTAGTTAAGCTACGCCAGC